GCTCACATAGCTTAACTAAAGCATAACACTGAAGATGTTAAGATGGGCCCTAGAAAGCCCTGTAAGCACAAAAGCTTGGTCCTGACTTTATTGTCAGCTTTGATTTAATTTATACATGCAAGTATCTGCATCCCTGTGAGAATGCCCTACTTATTCCTCTTTGGAAAAAAGGAGCAGGCATTAGGCACAACCTTAAGTTAGCCCACAACGCCTTGCTTAGCCACACCCCCAAGGGAACTCAGCAGTAGTAAACATTAAGCAATAAGTGAAAACTTGACTTAGTTAAAATCAACAGGGCCGGTAAAACTCGTGCCAGCCACCGCGGTTATACGAGAGACCCAAGTTGACAAACCAACGGCATAAAAAGTGGTTAGTATAATTACCCAACTAAAGCCAAACACCTTCAAAGTTGTTATATGCTATCGAAGGCAGGAAGAACCCCCACGAAAGTGGCTTTATACTATACAACCCCACGAAAGCTAGGAAACAAACTGGGATTAGATACCCCACTATGCCCAGCCCTAAACATAGGTTTTATTTTACACCTCAATTTGCCAGGGAACTACGAGCCACAGCTTAAAACCCAAAGGACTTGGCGGTGCTTTAGACCCCCCTAGAGGAGCCTGTTCTATAACCGATAACCCCCGTTTAACCTCACCCTCCCTTGTATTTCCCGCCTATATACCGCCGTCGTCAGCTTACCCTGTGAAGGTCTCAAAGTAAGCACAATTGGTAGTACCTAAAACGCCAGGTCGAGGTGTAGCCAATGAGAGGGGAAGAAATGGGCTACATTCACTGCCCCAGTGAATACGGATGATGAATTGAAACAAACATCTAAAGGAGGATTTAGCAGTAAGGGATGAATTAGAGTGTCCCCCTGAAACTGGCCCTGAAGCGCGCACACACCGCCCGTCACTCTCCCCAAACATAAACCCAAAAGTAAATAAACAACAATGAAAGCAAAGGGGAGGCAAGTCGTAACATGGTAAGTGTACCGGAAGGTGCACTTGGAAAAACAGAGTGTAGCTTAAATAGAAAAGCATCTCCCTTACACTGAGAAGACACCCGTGCAAATCGGGCCACACTGAACCTAACCCCTCCTAACAGCTAGCCTACCCCCTAAATTCAACAAACAAACATAAACTAACCCCAAATACCCAAAAACAACACAACAAACCATTTTTCCCCCTTAGTATAGGTGACAGAAACGGATCTAAGTGCAATAGAAAAAGTACCGCAAGGGAAAGCTGAAAGAGAAATGAAACAACTCAGTAAAGAAAAAAAAAGCAGAGATTTTTCCTCGTACCTTTTGCATCATGAGTCAGCCAGAAACCTTCAAGCAAAGTGCCCTTCAGTTTGAACCCCCGAAACTGAGCGAGCTACTCCAAGACTGCCTGTTAGGGCTAACCCGTCTCTGTGGCAAAAGAGTGGGATGAGCTTTGAGTAGAGGTGACAGACCTAACGAGCCCAGTTATAGCTGGTTGCCTACAAAATGAACAGAAGTTCAGCCTTTTATTTTCTTGACTCAACCCTGGTAAACACCCCAAACTGATGCTAAGAAACCAAAAGAGTTATTCAAGGGGGGTACACCCCCCTTGAAAAAAGATACAACTTTACCAAGAAGGCTAAAGATCAAAACTATAAAGGCAGCATACCTTGGTAGGCCTAAAAGCAGCCACCCACATAGAAAGCGTTAAAGCTCAAGTACCCTGCCCCTCCCCCAATCCTGACAATAACATCTTAAGCCCCTTAATTTAATAGTAGGCCTACTTATGCAAACATAAAAGAGATACTGCTAACATGAGTAATAAGGGGGCTAAGACCCCCTCCAGGCACCTGTATACATCAGAACGAACTCACACTGAAAATTAACGTCCCCAACCCCAGAGGGTAATGAGAAAGCCAAATTAACCCAGAAAACCTCTCAAACCCTAAACGTTAGCCCCACACAGGTGTGCCCCAGGAAAGACTGAAAGAAAAAGAAGGAACTCGGCAAACACTGGCCTCGCCTGTTTACCAAAAACATCGCCTCTTGCATCTAAACTTATAAGAGGTCCTGCCTGCCCTGTGACTTGATAGTTTAACGGCCGCAGTATTTTGACTGTGCGAAGGTAGCGTAATCACTTGTCTTTTAAATGGAGACCAGTATGAATGGCATAACGAGGGCCAAGCTGTCTCCTTTTTCTAGTCAATGAAATTGATCCTCCCGTGCAGAAGCGGGAATCTTCCCATAAGACGAGAAGACCCTATGGAGCTTCAGACACAAGACAGCCCATGTTAAAAAACCAAATTAACAGAAACAACAAAATGACATCTGTCCTAATGTCTTTGGTTGGGGCGACCATGGAGTAACAAAAAACCCCCATGTGGAATGGGACCTACCCCCTTTAAGCCAGAGCCACAGCTCTCACTAATAGAACATCTAACCAACAAGATCCGGCAAAGCCGATCAACGGACCTAGTTACCCTAGGGATAACAGCGCAATCCCCTTTTAGAGCCCATATCGACAAGGGGGTTTACGACCTCGATGTTGGATCAGGACATCCTAATGGTGCAGCTGCTATTAAGGGTTCGTTTGTTCAACGATTAAAGTCCTACGTGATCTGAGTTCAGACCGGAGAAATCCAGGTCAGTTTCTATCTATGAAATGCTCTTTCCTAGTACGAAAGGACCGAAAAGAGAAGGCCCATACTGTAAGTAAGCCTCATCCTCACCTAATGAATACAACTAAATTAGGTAAAAGGACATACCTCTCCCCACCCAAGAAAAAGGTAAGTTAAGGTGGCAGAGCCCGGCAAATGCAAAAGACCTAAGCCCTTTAAACAGAGGTTCAAGTCCTCTCCTTAACTATGATAACCACAATCCTCACCCACATCATTAACCCCCTTACATATATTGTTCCAGTCCTGCTTGCTGTTGCATTCCTAACCCTCCTAGAACGAAAAGTCTTAGGCTACATGCAATTACGAAAAGGCCCAAATGTAGTAGGCCCCTATGGACTCTTACAACCAATCGCAGATGGGGTAAAACTTTTTATTAAAGAGCCAGTGCGCCCATCCACATCCTCCCCCTTCCTCTTTCTTCTCTCCCCCATACTAGCTCTCACCCTTGCCCTCACCCTGTGGGCCCCTCTCCCCCTCCCCCACTCTGTGACAGATCTTAACCTAAATATTCTATTCATCCTTGCCCTCTCCAGTCTTGCAGTCTACTCCATCTTGGGTGCAGGATGAGCCTCTAATTCTAAATATGCCCTCATTGGAGCATTACGAGCAGTTGCACAGACAATTTCCTATGAAGTAAGCCTCGGGCTAATTTTATTAAGCACTATTATTTTTACAGGAGGGTTTGCACTCCAAACATTTAACACCACACAAGAAAGCATCTGACTAATTTTCCCTGCCTGACCACTAGCTGCAATATGGTACATTTCAACCCTAGCAGAAACAAACCGAGCCCCCTTTGATTTAACAGAAGGAGAGTCTGAACTTGTCTCTGGTTTCAATGTAGAATATGCAGGAGGCCCCTTTGCCCTCTTCTTTCTTGCAGAATATGCTAACATCCTCTTAATAAATACACTCTCTGCCACCCTATTCCTTGGAGCATCCCACCTTCCACACTACCCAGAGATTACAACAATTAACCTCATAGCTAAAGCAGCTATTCTCTCTATTGTTTTTCTCTGAGTCCGAGCCTCCTACCCCCGCTTTCGCTATGACCAATTAATACACCTAATCTGAAAAAACTTCCTACCTCTTACCCTGGCCCTTGTAATTTGACACCTCTCCCTCCCTCTAGCACTTGCAGGCCTTCCTCCCCAACTCTAGCCCAGGAGCCGTGCCTGAAGCAAAGGGCCACTTTGATAGAGTGAAAAATGGGGGTTAAAGTCCCCCCGTCTCCTTAGGAAGAAGGGACTCGAACCCAATCTAAAGAGATCAAAACTCTTTGTGCTTCCACTACACCACTTCCTAGTAAAGTCAGCTAATTAAGCTTTTGGGCCCATACCCCAAACATGTTGGTTAAACTCCTTCCTTTACTAATGAGCCCCTACATTACAGCCCTCCTATTCTTTGGATTATTTCTGGGCACCACCATTACTGCCTCCAGCTCCCACTGACTCCTAGCATGAATAGGGCTAGAAATCAACACCCTAGCCATTATTCCCCTGATAGCCCAAAGCCACCACCCCCGAGCAATTGAAGCTACCACAAAATATTTCCTTACCCAAGCAACAGCTGCAGCCACCCTTCTATTTGCAAGCATCACAAATGCATGACTCACAGGACAATGAGACATTACACTAATAACTCACCCTGTCCCAACAGCCATAATCACTTTGGCCCTAGCCTTAAAACTCGGCCTTGCCCCCCTACATACTTGGCTCCCAGAAGTCCTCCAAGGACTAACCCTCACCACAGGCCTCATTTTATCAACATGGCAAAAACTGGCCCCCTTTATCCTCCTCCTCCAAATTCCATGCCCAAGCCAGGACCTCCTAATCATTCTAGGTCTATCCTCTACCCTAGTTGGAGGTTGAGGAGGACTAAACCAGACACAACTACGAAAAATTCTGGCCTACTCATCCATTGCCCACCTTGGCTGAATACTACTAATTATCCAATTTGCCCCCTCCCTCACCCTCCTTGCCCTCACAATGTACCTAGTAATAACAACTGCAACATTCCTTACTCTCCAAAACAACAAAGCAACAAACATTAATGCCCTATCAACATCATGAGCCAAAGCCCCCCTTCTTACAGCCACTACCCCCCTCCTCCTACTCTCCCTAGGAGGCTTACCACCAATAACAGGCTTCTTACCAAAATGACTAATCCTCCAAGAACTTACTAAACAACAACTCCCCATAACAGCTGTATTAGCAGCCCTGACTGCCCTCCTAAGCTTATATTTTTACCTCCGCTTATGTTATGCAATAACCTTAACAATGCCCCCCAACAACCTAGCAGGGTCTAGCCTCTGACGACTCCCTACCCTCAATCCCTCACTCCTGCTAGCAACATCCGCCCTAACAGCCATCCTTCTCCTCCCACTTGCCCCTGCAATCACAGCCCTCCTCCACCTCTAAAGAGGCTTAGGATAAGACTAGACCAAAGGCCTTCAAAGCCTTAAGTGGGAGTGAAAATCTCCCAGCCCCTGAATAAGACTTGCAGGACATTAACCCACAACTTCTGCATGCAAAACAGACACTTTAATTAAGCTAAAGCCTTTCTAGATGGGAAGGCCTCGATCCTACAAACTTTTAGTTAACAGCTAAATGCCCTAACCAGTGAGCATCCATCTACCTTTCCCCCGCCTGCTGGGGGACAAAGGCGGGGGAAAGCCCCGGCAGACGTCAATCTGCATCTCAAGATTTGCAATCTTACATGTTTACACCCCAAGGCTTGGTAAAAAGAGGACTCAAACCTCTGTTCATGGGGCTACAACCCACCACTTGGACTCTCAGCCATTTTACCTGTGGCAATCACACGCTGATTCTTCTCGACTAATCATAAAGACATTGGCACCCTCTATCTTGTATTTGGTGCTTGAGCTGGAATGGTGGGCACAGCCCTAAGCCTACTAATTCGTGCTGAATTAAGTCAACCAGGAGCTCTCCTGGGTGATGACCAAATCTACAATGTAATTGTTACAGCTCATGCCTTTGTAATAATTTTCTTTATAGTAATGCCTGTCATAATTGGGGGGTTTGGAAACTGACTTGTCCCACTAATGATTGGGGCCCCAGACATGGCCTTCCCTCGAATAAATAACATAAGCTTCTGACTCCTCCCTCCCTCCTTTCTTCTCCTTTTAGCATCCTCTGGAGTAGAGGCTGGGGCAGGAACTGGATGAACAGTCTATCCTCCTCTTGCAGGAAATCTGGCGCATGCTGGTGCTTCTGTCGACTTAACCATCTTTTCCCTCCACCTAGCTGGGGTCTCTTCCATCCTAGGAGCAATTAACTTTATTACAACAATTCTAAACATAAAACCTCCTGCCATCTCACAATACCAAACCCCTCTTTTTGTATGAGCTGTTCTAATTACAGCTGTTTTACTACTTTTATCTTTACCAGTCCTAGCTGCTGGCATTACAATATTACTTACAGACCGGAACTTAAATACAACTTTCTTTGACCCTGCAGGAGGAGGTGACCCTATCCTTTACCAACACCTATTCTGATTCTTTGGTCATCCAGAAGTATACATTTTGATTCTCCCAGGCTTTGGAATAATCTCCCATGTTGTTGCATACTATGCAGGTAAAAAAGAACCCTTTGGCTACATAGGAATAGTATGAGCAATGATGGCCATTGGCCTGCTTGGCTTTATTGTCTGAGCCCACCACATATTTACAGTTGGAATGGATGTTGACACACGAGCATACTTTACTTCTGCCACAATAATTATTGCCATTCCAACAGGAGTAAAAGTGTTTAGCTGACTAGCAACCCTACATGGAGGTGCAATTAAATGAGAGACTCCCCTTCTATGATCCCTTGGATTTATTTTCCTATTTACAGTTGGGGGGCTGACAGGGATTGTTCTAGCCAACTCCTCCCTTGACATTATGCTACATGACACCTATTATGTAGTAGCCCACTTCCACTACGTACTATCAATGGGAGCTGTCTTTGCTATTATGGCTGGTTTTGTACACTGATTCCCCCTGCTCTCAGGCTACACTCTTCACAGCACATGATCAAAAATCCACTTTGGGGTAATATTTGTGGGAGTAAACCTAACTTTCTTTCCCCAACACTTCCTAGGCCTCGCAGGGATGCCTCGACGGTATTCTGACTACCCAGATGCTTACACACTATGAAATACAGTCTCTTCTCTGGGGTCCCTAATCTCCCTAACTGCTGTAATCTTATTCTTATTCATCCTTTGAGAAGCCTTTGCTGCCAAACGGGTGGTCTCATCTGTTGAACTTACAGCAACAAACATTGAATGAATGCATGGCTGCCCACCCCCATACCATACATTTGAAGAACCTGCATTTGTTCAGGTCCAATCAAACCACTAACGAGAAAGGGAGGACTTGAACCCCCATAAACTGGTTTCAAGCCAGCCACATAACCCTTCTGTCACTTTCTTAATAAGATACTAGTATAGAAGTTAGTACACTGCTTTGTCAAGGCAAAATCGTGAGTTAAACCCTCACGTATCTTACTTTATGGCACATCCCTCACAACTAGGATTCCAAGATGCAGCATCACCTGTTATAGAAGAACTTCTTCACTTTCACGACCATGCCCTTATAATTGTCTTCCTCATTAGCACCCTTGTCCTTTACATTATTGTGGCTATAGTCTCAACCAAACTTACAAACATGTACATTTTAGACTCCCAGGAGATTGAAATCATTTGAACCATTCTTCCAGCCATTATTCTTATCCTTATTGCATTACCATCATTACGAATTCTGTACCTTATGGATGAAGTAACCAACCCCCACCTCACAGTGAAAGCAATTGGCCACCAATGATACTGAAGCTATGAATATACTGACTACCAAGAAATTGCATTTGACTCCTACATGGTCCCCACCCAAGACCTAGCCCCCGGACAATTCCGACTTTTAGAGGTCGACCACCGAATAGTTGTTCCAACTGAAGCTCCTGTACGAGTTCTTGTAACTGCAGAAGATGTCCTTCACTCATGAGCAGTTCCTGCCTTAGGTGTTAAAATGGATGCTGTCCCAGGCCGACTAAACCAAACAGCCTTTATTGCCTCTCGTCCTGGAATTTTCTATGGTCAATGCTCAGAGATTTGTGGTGCAAACCACAGCTTTATGCCCATTGTAGTAGAAGCAGTTCCCCTAAATTTTTTCCAAGACTGATCTACACTAATACTTGAAGATGCCTCACTAAGAAGCTTAATAGGGCTTATAGCGTCAGCCTTTTAAGCTGAAGATTGGTGCCTCCCAACCACCCTTAGTGGCATGCCCCAGCTAGACCCCTCCCCATGATTTGCCCTTCTGGTCTTCTCTTGACTTGTTTTTACTACAATTGCCATCCCAAAAACCCTTAATTATGTGTTTCCAAATGAACCTGCCCCTCAAAGCACACAAACTGACAAAACCAACCACTGAACCTGATCATGATAGCAACAAGCCTTTTTGACCAATTTATTAGCCCTGTCCTCCTAGGCATCCCTTTGATTGCCCTTGCTTTTGTTCTCCCTTGACTCCTCTTCCCTGCTCCTGCCCACCGATGAATCACCAACCGCCTTCTGACCCTACAAAACTCTTTTGTTGGCACCTTTACAGCACAGCTTCTTAAGCCCCTTAACATAGGGGGTCATAAATGAGCCCTTATTCTTGCTGCCTTAATACTATTTTTAATGTCCTTAAACATATTAGGCTTGCTTCCCTATACTTTCACCCCCACAGCCCAATTGTCTGTAAATTTAGGCTTAGCAGTCCCTCTTTGACTTGCCACTGTTCTAATTGGAATACGTAATCAGCCAACAAAATCCTTAGCCCACTTCCTCCCTGAAGGCACCCCCATCCCCCTTATCCCCATCCTAATCATCATTGAGACAATCAGCCTATTTATCCGCCCTGTTGCCCTAGGCGTACGACTCACAGCCAACCTAACAGCTGGTCATTTACTTATGCACCTAATTTCCACAGCTGCCTACTCCCTCCTATGCCTGATACCAACTGTGGCAATCTTAACAACAGTTGTACTTTTCATGCTTACAGTCTTAGAAATTGCTGTTGCTATAATCCAAGCTTATGTATTTGTACTCCTCTTAAGCCTGTATCTTCAAGAAAACGTTTATGGCCCACCAAGCACATGCATACCACATAGTAGACCCCAGCCCATGACCACTGACAGGAGCAGTTGCCGCACTTCTAATAACTTCTGGCCTAGCTGTCTGATTTCACTATAATAAAATATCTCTCATAGCACTCGGAATAATCCTCCTTCTTTTAACTATATACCAGTGATGACGAGACATTGTCCGAGAAGGGACATACCAAGGACACCACACACCTCCAGTCCAAAAAGGTCTCCGATATGGTATAATCCTCTTTATTACCTCAGAAGTCTTCTTTTTCCTTGGCTTTTTCTGAGCCTTTTTCCACTCAAGCCTAGCCCCCACCCCTGAAATTGGAGGCTGCTGACCCCCAACTGGTATTACACCCCTGGACCCCTTTGCAGTTCCCCTCCTAAACACAGCCGTTCTCTTAGCCTCTGGTGTTACTGTCACATGAGCCCACCACAGCATTATAGAAGGAGAACGAAAACAAGCTATTCAATCCTTAGCCTTAACAATTCTTCTAGGGTGCTACTTCACCTTTCTCCAAGCCATAGAATACTATGAAGCCCCCTTTACAATTGCTGATGGAGTCTATGGTTCAACCTTCTTTGTGGCCACTGGCTTCCATGGTTTACATGTAATTATTGGTACTTCTTTCCTAGCAGTCTGCCTTCTTCGCCAACTTAACTACCACTTCACAGTTGAACACCACTTTGGCTTTGAAGCAGCAGCCTGATACTGACACTTTGTTGATGTAGTTTGACTATTCCTCTATATCTCTATCTACTGATGAGGCTCATATCTTTCTAGTACTAATGCTAGTATAAGTGACTTCCAATCACCTGGTCTTGGTTAGAATCCAAGGAAAGATAATGAACCTAATTTCTACTGTTATCTTTATTGCTGTTGCCCTTTCTGGTGTTCTAGCAATTGTCTCCTTCTGACTCCCCCTGATTGCACCAGACCAAGAAAAACTGTCCCCCTATGAGTGTGGATTTGACCCCCTTGGCTCAGCCCGCCTGCCCTTTTCAATGCGCTTTTTCCTGGTAGCAATTCTATTCCTACTATTTGACCTTGAAATTGCACTACTTCTTCCCCTCCCATGAGGGGACCAACTCCCAAATCCCCTAGCTACCTTCTTCTGGGCTGCCTTTGTCCTGATTTTACTTACCCTCGGCCTGATTTATGAATGACTCCAAGGGGGCCTTGAATGAGCTGAATAGGTAATTATTTTAATTAAAATATTTGATTTCGGCTCAAAAGCTCGTGGTTAAAGTCCACAATTACCTAATGACCCCTACACACTTTACTTTCTCAGCAGCCTTCATCCTGGGCCTAACAGGACTTGCATTCCACCGAACTCACCTTCTCTCTGCCCTTCTATGCCTAGAAGGTATAATACTCTCACTTTTCCTTGCCCTGTCTTTATGAACTCTTGAACTCAACTCAACAAGCTTCTCAGCCTCCCCCATACTTCTCCTTGCATTTTCTGCCTGTGAAGCCAGTGCAGGCCTTGCCCTTCTAGTTGCTACAGCCCGAACACATGGAACAGACCACCTCCAAAGCCTTAACCTCTTACAATGCTAAAAATCCTTCTCCCAACAACTATGCTTATCCCAATAACATGGCTTGCCCCATCAAAACTGATTTGACCAGCAGCCCTGGCCCATAGCCTAGTAATTGCCATTATGAGCCTCACATGACTATGCTCCCCCCATTTAACTGGCTGATCCTCCCTAAACCACTTTATAGCCCTAGACCCCCTGTCAACCCCCCTTCTTGTCTTAACCTGCTGACTTCTTCCCCTAATAATCTTAGCAAGTCAGAACCACATATCATCTGAGCCCATTGGCCGACAACGAATGTACATCACCCTCCTCACCTCCCTCCAAATCTTCCTTATTATGGCCTTCTCAGCAACCGAAGTTCTTCTGTTCTATGTAATGTTTGAGGCAACCCTGGTACCCACTCTTATTCTTATCACACGCTGAGGAAATCAAACAGAACGCCTAAATGCTGGGACATACTTTCTATTTTATACCCTTGCAGGCTCTCTCCCCCTCTTAGTTGCCCTTCTCCTCCTTCAAAATACCACTGGCACCCTCTCTCTTCTCACCCTACAATATGCCCCCTCCTTCCCCCTCTCCACAACTGCAGACAAAATTTGATGAGCAGGCTGCTTACTTGCTTTCCTTGTTAAAATGCCATTATATGGAATACATCTTTGACTGCCTAAAGCCCATGTAGAAGCCCCTATTGCAGGCTCCATAGTCCTAGCTGCTGTCCTACTAAAACTTGGAGGGTATGGCATAATGCGTATAATAATTATACTCGAACCCCTAACCAAAGAACTCAGCTACCCCTTCATCATCCTCGCTCTTTGGGGAGTTGTAATAACCGGCTCCATTTGTCTACGACAAACTGACCTTAAATCACTAATTGCATACTCCTCAGTTGGGCACATAGGCCTTGTAGCAGGAGGCATCTTAATCCAAACCCCCTGAGGATTTACTGGAGCACTTATCCTAATAATTGCACACGGACTCACCTCCTCTGCCCTTTTTTGCCTAGCAAACACCAACTATGAACGCACCCACACCCGGACAATAGTACTAGCCCGAGGAATACAAATAATACTCCCACTAATAGCATCCTGATGATTTATTGCTAGCCTAGCAAACTTAGCTCTGCCCCCTCTTCCTAATCTCATAGGAGAACTAATAATTATTGTATCATTATTTAACTGATCCTGAGCCACAATTGCCCTTACAGGGGCTGGGACCCTAATTACAGCTGGCTACTCCCTCTACATATTCCTTATAACACAACGAGGCCCCCTCCCCCAACACATCATTGCCCTTGACCCCTCCCACACCCGAGAACACTTACTTCTAGCTCTTCACCTCTTACCCCTCATTCTTCTAATTGCAAAGCCTGAGCTTATCTGAGGATGAACCTTCTGTAGACATAGTTTAACAAAAATCTTAGATTGTGATTCTAAAGACAGAGGTTAAAACCCTCTTGTCCACCGAGAGAGGCTTGCTAGCAACGAAGACTGCTAACCCTCGTGCCCTCGGTTGAATTCCGAAGCTCCCTCGAAATGCTTTCAAAGGATAACAGCTCATCCATTGGTCTTAGGAACCAAAAACTCTTGGTGCAAATCCAAGTGAAAGCTATGCACACTACCCCTCTAATAATATCCACAAGCCTTATTATTATTTTTACCCTACTTTTTTATCCCCTACTAACAACACTCTCCCCCACCCCCAAAGCCCCTCACTGAGCCCTCCAACAAGTTAAAACATCTGTAAAACTTGCATTTTTTGTTAGCCTTCTGCCCCTCTTCCTCTTTTTGTCTGAAGGGGCAGAAACCATCACCACAAACTGAACCTGAATAAACACCCTAATATATGATGTAAACATCAGCTTAAAATTTGACTTTTACTCCCTGATCTTTACACCTGTGGCTCTCTATGTCACATGATCTATCCTAGAATTTGCCTCCTGGTATATACATGCCGACCCCAACATAAACCAATTTTTTAAGTACCTTCTTACCTTTCTAATTGCTATAATCATTTTAGTAACTGCCAACAACATATTCCAAATCTTTATTGGCTGAGAAGGTGTTGGAATTATATCCTTTTTGCTCATTGGCTGATGATATGGCCGGGCAGATGCAAACACTGCTGCCCTCCAAGCAGTTATTTATAACCGAGTTGGAGATATTGGCCTGATCTTTGCAATAGCCTGAATAGCCACAAACTTAAACTCCTGAGAACTGCAACAAATCTTCTCTGCCCCTCACAATCTTGACCTAACATTCCCACTTCTTGGGCTTGTAATTGCTGCTACTGGAAAATCTGCCCAATTTGGCCTCCACCCCTGACTCCCCTCTGCCATAGAGGGTCCCACCCCGGTATCTGCCCTACTACACTCAAGCACTATAGTGGTTGCTGGCATTTTTATACTAATTCGAACAAGCCCTATAATACAAAACCACCATGCAATCTTAACAACATGCGTCTGCCTTGGAGCCTTAACAACCCTTTTTACAGCAACCTGTGCTCTCACCCAAAATGATATCAAAAAAATTGTTGCCTTTTCAACCTCTAGCCAATTAGGCCTAATAATAGTTACAATTGGGTTAAACCAACCTCAACTTGCCTTCCTCCACATCTGCACCCACGCTTTCTTCAAAGCAATACTTTTTCTATGCTCTGGCTCTATTATCCACAGCCTCAATGATGAGCAAGACATTCGCAAAATAGGAGGAATACACCACCTTGCACCCTTCACCTCCTCCTGTTTAACAATTGGAAGCCTTGCTTTAACAGGTACTCCATTTCTAGCAGGCTTCTTCTCTAAAGATGCTATCATTGAAGCCCTAAACACATCCCACCTTAATGCCTGAGCCCTTATCCTAACCCTCCTTGCCACCTCATTTACAGCCATTTATAGCCTACGTGTAGTATTCTTTGTAGCCATGGGCCACCCACGATTTAGCCCCCTTTCTCCTATTAATGAAAATAACCCAGCAGTAATTAATCCCATTAAACGCCTTGCTTGAGGCAGCATTGTTGCTGGTTTATTTATTACTGCTAACATTGTTTTACCAAAAACCCCTATCATAACAATACCCCCTGTCTTAAAACTAGCTGCTCTCTTAGTCACAATCTCTGGCCTCCTAGTAGCACTAGAACTTGCCAACCTGACAACCAAACAACACAAGCCAACCCCTATCCTCACATCCCACCACTTTTCTAATATACTAGGCTTCTTTCCAGGTATTATCCACCGCCTCCCACCAAAACTAAACCTCATGCTTGGACAATTCATTGCCTCCCAAATAGTTGATCAAACATGACTGGAAAAAATTGGACCAAAGGCTGTACATTCAACCAACCTTCCACTCATCACAACAACAAGCAATGCTCAACAAGGTATAGTAAAAACCTTCTTAGCCCTCTTCTTCCTAACATTTGTATTAGCCCTGCTCTTACTCTTCCCATAAACAGCCCGAAGTGCCCCTCGACTTAACCCCCGACAAACCTCCAACACCACAAACAAAGTTAAAAGTAACACCCATGCACTCAGCACAAGCATTAAACCACCAGAAGAGTATATTAAGGCAACCCCTCCTACATCCCCCCGCAACAAAGACAGCTCTCCCCCTTCATCAACTGTAAGCCACAATCCCCCAAACCACCCATCTCATAAAAAACTGGCCCCCAACACCACCCACACCACATAGCTCAGAACATTAAAAATCACCGACCGGCTCCCTAAAGTCTCAGGAAATGGCTCAGCAGCTAAAGCAGCAGAATATGCAAACACAACCAACATCCCACCTAAATAAATTAAAAACAAAACCAAGGACAAGAAAGGAGCCCCATGTCCCACCAACACACCACATCCCATACCTGAGACAACAACCAACCCTAAAGCCCCAAAATAAGGAGAAGGGTTTGAAGCAACCACAACCATCCCAAACACTAACCCTAACATAAAAATACACATGATATAAACCATTATTCCTACCAGGACTCTAACCAGGACTAATGGCTTGAAAAACCACCGTTGTTATTCAACTATAGGAAACCATAATGACCAGCCTACGAAAAACCCACCCCCTACTAAAAATTATGAATGACGCACTTGTTGATCTCCCTGCCCCCTCAAACATCTCTGCATGATGAAACTTTGGCTCTCTCCTAGGACTTTGCCTCATTGCCCAAATTGTGACAGGCCTCTTCCTTGCAATACACTATACTGCTGATATTTCCTCAGCCTTCTCATCTGTTGCCCACATCTGCCGAGATGTAAACTTCGGCTGACTAATTCGAAACTTGCATGCCAATGGCGCCTCCTTCTTCTTTATCTGCATCTACTTACATGTTGGCCGAGGACTTTACTATGGCTCATACCTCTATAAAGAAACATGAAACATTGGGGTAATTTTACTTCTTTTAGTAATAATAACTGCATTTGTAGGCTATGTTTTACCCTGAGGACAAATATCCTTCTGAGGTGCCACAGTCATTACAAACCTCCTCTCTGCTGTCCCTTATGTAGGAAATACCCTCGTTCAATGAATTTGAGGGGGCTTCTCAGTAGACAATGCAACCCTTACACGCTTCTTTGCCTTCCACTTCCTCCTCCCATTTGTAATCCTAGCTGCCACAATCCTCCACCTTCTTTTCCTCCATGAAACTGGCTCTAATAACCCCTTAGGCCTTAATTCAGATGCAGATAAAATTCCATTCCACCCCTATTTTTCCTACAAGGATCTTCTTGGCTTTGCTATTATACTCATTGCTCTAACATCCCTAGCACTCTTTGCTCCTAACTACCTGGGCGACCCAGATAACTTTACCCCTGCAAACCCCCTAGTCACACCCCCTCATATCAAGCCAGAATGGTACTTCCTCTTTGCCTATGCCATCCTCCGATCCATCCCAAACAAGCTAGGAGGAGTTCTTGCTTTACTTGCATCAATCCTGATCCTAATACTTGTTCCCCTCCTCCACACGTCCAAACAACGAGGCCTAACATTCCGCCCCTTATCCCAAATTATCTTCTGAGCCCTTGTAGCAGATGTCATTATCCTTACATGAATTGGAGGAATGCCTGTAGAACACCCTTACATTATTATTGGACAAGTTGCATCTTTTATTTACTTTTTCATTTTCCTTGGCCTCTTCCCTCTAGCAGGTTGACTAGAAAACAAACTTCTACAAACAGCCTGCAGCTGTAGCTCAGTGCCAGAGCACCGGTCTTGTAAACCGGACGCCGGAGGTTAAAATCCTCCCCGCTGCTTCAAAGAAGGGAGATTTTAACTCCCACCCCTAGCTCCCAAAGCTAGCATTCTAAATTTAACTATTCTTTGAATGTACATATTTGTACTTTCCCCATATACCCACATAGTACATGTATCCTCTCAAACATCATATGTAATTTCACCATTAACTGACTTTACACATTCATTCAACAATTGTACATGAATAATTTAACATGTTACATTAAAATTGTAATGTACTGTACCTGCATGTGATAAGTTAATGAAATTATCTAAAGAAAAGACATGTCAAACAACCAGGTAAGCAATAAGAACATTTATGCAAACCCTAATTTAATGGGCATTAAACTGTCCAATGCAACCATAATCCAACAAAACTTTCTCCACCAAATATTCTGTAAAGGTATAGGGACAGCAAATGTTCAACTTCCACAAACCTGCATCAACCCATTTGGTTGATATGTCAGGAACATTGATTGATAAGTCGATCCCCATTCTTTCCACCAACCCATTTGGTTGATATGTCAGGAACATTGATTGATAAGTCGATCCCCATTCTTTCCACCAATGCTTCCTTGGTCAATTGGTGGTAAGACTTAAGAACCGTGACCCCACATGCAAGCATCCATCCTAAAGGACATGGTTATTTTTATTTTTTCCTTTTCATCTGGCATTTCACAGTGCAGCGCTAAGGCAAATTAATAAGGTAGAACATTTCCTTGCATGAGAATGGTTTAATTCATGATGTAAAGATTTGTATAGAAGAATTACATAACTGATGTCATGAGCATAAATGATTAGATATTCCCCTAGACTGTCAAAGGTGCGCCCCCCTCGACTTTTTAGGGTAAAACCCCCCCTACCCCCCAAAACTCGAAAACCCTTATTCATCCTGAAAACCCCCCGGAAAACAGGATAAGCCTCGAGCATAGGGACCACACCCCAAATTGCAACATATACATTATTGCAATAATTCTTTTACCTAAGCAGCAAACTATAGGCACCCCACCCTTAAAACTTCTATCAGCTTCTTTTACACTCTGACTTCACAAAACAGGATAAGCCTCGAGCATAGGGACCACACCCCAAATTGCAACATATACATTATTGCAATAATTCTTTTACCTAAGCAGCAAACTATAGGCACCCCACCCTTAAAACTTCTATCAGCTTCTTTTACACTCTGACTTCACAAAACAGGATAAGCCTCGAGCATAGGGACCACACCCCAAATTGCAACATATACATTATTGCAATAATTCTTTTACCTAAGCAGCAAACTATAGGCACCCCACCCTTAAAACTTCTATCAGCTTCTTTTACACTCTGACTTCACAAAACAGGATAAGCCTCGAGCATAGGGACCACACCCCAAATTGCAACATATACATTATTGCAAACAT